GTAGTAAAAAAAAGGGGGATGCTGTATTTCCAGGATTGGATTTCATATTCGAATAAACCTCGTAATCGTAAGAAAGTCGGTTTTTTAGCTATGGGCCTAGCAAAAGAAAAATAGGGATAGGTTCCTAGAGGATTCCCCCCTTAAAAACCGGACGTGAAGGTTTCCTCTCATCCGGCTAAAGTAGTTACACTAAATAAAAAGTGAGGGTTCGCGTTTTCAAACTTTGTTCGAGAAAAAACCCTACAATACAAAACAAACAGCTACTCCTTACTCAAGTTCCCGGTTAGGACTAACCAATATTTCATTGATTCATCTGTCCTTTGACTTTTACTTTCTGAATTACTTATCCAATTACGACTACGACATAAGATAAGTGGAATGTGAAATTATTGAGTAGTCTACTTCCCTTCGAATAATGAATTCCTCTCGAGGAATACCTTGAAACTCATAAGGAATTTACTTGTCGATACTATCTATCGTTCCATTCGATCTTTTAGGTCTCTACTTCACCTCGATGGTTATGCCACGATGTCCTTTGAAGCATATATGCGATAGATAGACTCCTGTAACCATGCTGCTGTTTGCTTACTTGAACAAAATCTCTCTAAAAGAAATGAAATGGCAAATTTGACGAAAAAAGTCTTTTTTTTTTTCACGAGGTACAACTAGCAATTCCCGTTTATCTGTTAGAGAATCGACCATGGATCAATTCCCCTTTTATTTGGAAGTATTGAATGCATCCAAAATTCTAAGCTTCATGTTACTCCTCCCAAGATACATGTCAGAGCCAAGGGCACCCCCGTCGGATTGAATGGGATGACAGTTTCTCAGTCCGAATCTGTAAAATGATAATTTCGATCAAATCACACATCGCAGTATACTAGGCCTTCTAATTCCTTAAGGGGTTTATCTAAAAGATTCGCGATATAACTAGGAAGACGTTTCAAATACCACACATGAGTCACTGGACATGCGAGCTTGATGTATCCCATTTGATATCTTCGTATCCGAGAATCAATAAATTCGACTCCACATTGTTCACAAAATTTGGGGTCTTCTTTTTCAGCGCCAATTACTCGATAATTTCCACAAGCGCAAATTCCACTTTTTATAGGTCCAAAGATTCTTTCACAAAATAATCCATCTTTTTCCGGTTTATTGGTTTTGTAATGAAAAGTATAGGGTTTTGTGACCTCTCCAACTATCTCTCCATTAGGTAGGATTTTGTTGGCCCAAGCACTTATTTGTTGAGGAGAAACTGATCCAATTTGAAGTTGTTGATGTTTATACCGGTCGATCATAGAAGAAAAATTCGGATTCATTCCGATCAAGCTTCCTTCCTATTAATCTGGAAGTTCTTCTCAGATACAAGGAAATGATTCAGTTCCAAAGCCAAAGATCGTAATTCGCGAACGAGCAATCGAAAAGATTCTGGAGCATCCTCGGGGGTAGGTATTGTTCCTCCAATGATTGTAGTACCAAGTACTTCCTGACGAGCTCTAATATGATCAGATTTATAAGTAAGCATCTCTTGTAAAATATGAGCAACACCAAACCCTTCGAGAGCCCAAACTTCCATTTCTCCTACGCGCTGTCCGCCCTGTTTGGCCCTTCCTCTAAGAGGTTGTTGTGTAACAAGTGCGTAATGTCCACTGGAACGACCGTGGATTTTATCGTCAACTTGATGAATTAATTTCAGGATATAGGACTTTCCTATTAGAACAGGCTGTTCAAAAGGATCTCCCGTTCTTCCATCAAATATTCTGCTTTTTCCGGGATATTCGGGTTCAAATACCCATGGATTTGCTGTTTGCTTACTGGCTTCATATAATTCAGAAAACACTAGTTTTCTCGAAGCCTCTTGCTCATATCTCTCATCAAAAGGTGCTATTCTATAATGTCTGTCTAGCAGGTCCCCCGCTAACCCGAGCGAGCATTCAAATATTTGTCCCACATTCATTCGTGAAGGTACTCCTAATGGGTTGAAAACCATATCAACCGGCGTTCCATCTTGCAAATAAGGCATATCTTGTCTAGATAAAATTTTGGAAATGATACCTTTATTCCCGTGTCTTCCAGCTACTTTATCACCCACTTTGATTTCACGTTTCTGTGAAATATATACACGAATCGTTTCTGGATTATAGCTGGAACCTCCCTTTTTCTGGATCCATCTCACATCAATAACTCGACCCCTTCCGCCTATAGGTAGTTTTAGACAAGTTTCTTTTGCAGTGGATACCTGAATCCCAAGTATGGCTCGTAATAATCTATCTTCCGGGGCATACGATGATTCGTTGGCTGTCTGAGGGGTTAATTTACCTACTAAAATATCGCCTGTTTCTACCCAAGATCCCAGCGCCACAATTCCATTTCTGTCTAAATTGCGGAGTAAATGAGCTTCCAAATGCGGTATTTCATGAGTAATTCTTTCAGGACCCTGGCTTGTCACATGAGTCTGAATTTCATATTTACGGATGTGAAAAGAAGTATAAATATCTTCATATACCAGACGTTCGCTAATGAGTACCGCGTCCTCAAAATTGTAACCTTCCCATGGCATATAAGCTACTAATACGTTTTTTCCTAAAGCGAGTTCGCCACCAACTGTAGCCGCACCATCCGCTAAAATTTGTCCTTTTTTAATGCATTTCCCCCGCCGAACCTGAGGATTTTGATGCATACAAGTATTTTTGTTCGAACGTTGATACATAACCAATGGAATGCTTATAGTGTCTCCATGACCTGATAAAACGATCTTATGAGTATCGGTATAAATAATCTTTCCCTCGCATTCGGCTATAGCTGAAACCCCCGAATCCAGAGCCGCTTGTCGTTCCAATCCAGTCCCAACAATGCACTTCTCGGACCGGGAAAGCGGAACTGCTTGACGCTGCATATTCGAACTCATTAAAGCCCGATTCGCATCATTATGCTCGATAAACGGAATCAGGGAAGCTCCAATAGAAAAATATTGGAAGGGAAAAATACTTCGAAGATGAATCTGTTCCCATGCAATAGTCAGGAATTCTTGACGGTATCGGGCGGGAACAATCTGTTCTTCCTGAATACCACCTCGATTCAAAGCCAAAGAATTTCCTGTCGCTACCGTATAATATTCATCTCTACTTGGTGATAAAAAAACCATCTTTGTCTCTTTTGATCTCTGATATACTTCATAAAACGGACTCTCTATAGACCCCCAATGACCAATCCTGGCATGAATAGCTAAGGATCCAATAAGTCCAACATTGATTCCTTCGGACGTGTCAATTGGGCAAATCCGTCCATAGTGACTAGGATGGATATCTCGTATTCGAAAACTAGCAGTTCGCCCTGTCAATCCTCCAGGACCCAAATAACTCAATTTTCGCCCATGAACGATTTGCGTCAATGGATTAGTTCGATCCAAAACTTGAGATAAAGGGTGTAGGCCGAAAAACGATTCATAAGTGGTTGTTAATGAAGTTGAACTGACCAAATTTTGAGGAGTCAGTATCAATTTATGCCTGATTGCTCCACATATAGTTCCTCGAACTGCATTTTCTAAACGAACAAGAGCCAAGCCGAATTGATCCTGTAACAGATCTGCTACAGAACGAATACGTTTATTTTTCAAGTGATTCATATCGTCAAGTGTACCCATTCCAAATTTCATTCCGATCAAATGATCCGCGGCAGCCAATACATCTCGTGGTAACAAAAATGTATTGCTCTGAGGTATATCAAGATTTAATCTCCGGTTCATATTTCGTCGTCCAATCCTTCCTAATTCACATCTTTGTTGAAAAAATTTCTTTTGTAATTCTTTACATAAGGATTCAGAAAATACCGGATCTCCACCTACACAAGCAAATTGTTGATAAAATTCCAAAATGGCATTTTCTTTTGACCCAATCTTTTTTTTCTCCCTATCATTCAGAAAAGACAAGAAAATTTCGGGGTAGCAAACATTATCTAGAATTTCTCTTAGATTCGAACCCATAGCTGATGATAAAACTAGAATAGATATTTTTTGTTTCCTACTCACACGGGCCCATATCCTTGATTTTCTATCGATTTCTAATTCTGATCTTCCTCCCCAATCTGATATTATGGTACTGGTATAAACAGAAATTCCGTTATGGTCCAATTCTGAACGGTAGTAAATACCGGGGCTTTGCAATATTTGATTGATTACAATTCTGTATATTCCATTTACTATAAAGGTTCCCAGGGAATTCATTAGAGGAATGTTTCCAATAAATATGGTTTGTTCTTGCATATCTCTACCGGTTTTCCAAATTAATCCCGCGGGTACATATAATTCCGAGGAATATGTGAGTGATTCATATACAGCATCTCTTTCTTTTATCAAGGGTTCTACCAATTGATATCTTTCCACAAATAATTGAAATTCAATTTCTTGGTCTGTATCTTCAATTTTTGGAAACTTATGAAATTCTTCCATCAAGCCCTGATCAATGAACCTACAAAATCCCTCAAATTGGATCTGACTAAATCCAGGTATTGTGAACATTCCCTCATTTCCATCCCGGGGCATCTTAAGTTTCCTGTTTATCGAAAAAAGAAATCCCATTCATTATGAATTATTGGCTCACCCTTCATCGATCCAAACCATATGGATCGATCTAGCAATGATGGAATATATATTCCGTTTACTGAATTACATGAAATTTTATCCAACTCCATATACCTATATTTCATACGTCGGAAAGGAAACAGAGGAATAAAGAAAAGAGAATTTTCCACTAAAATTCGAATTTGCGGACAAATCAAAATGGAAATTAATTGCCGATAAAACATTCCTAGGAAAAAAATATGTCACTTAGACTTATGGAGTCTTGTATAGAATGTACAAATTGATCTAATTTCTATCTATTTAATATGATATTAGAATCAGATTGAGTACTATAAAAAAAATAGGTTAAGAATTTCATCTGTTCTCTATGCATGAGATAAAGATAGAATTGTGGGGACCCATATAGAGGAAACTTTTTTTTAATACGTAAAAAAAAAATGAAATGGAAAAATCAAACACGATGATTCCCTATTAGGGGTAGGTAGATAACATAAAGGACTGACTAGGTAAGAATTTCTTTTGTGTAAGAATTTCCGTTTTGGGGTTTACATAGACACATAATTGTTATTATAATGGAAATGGAAAAGAATTGATGCTGATGATTACTCGTATATCAATTTTATTTTCTTAAAGAAAGGAAACACAATTTTAGATTCAAATCCAAAAATTCCTATGGAATGCAAAGTCCAGACTTAATGGTTCCAACTTGCCCTGAATTTTCCATCCCGTGGCTCAAAATTTTTTCTCGTTCAATATAGAAAAGATTTAAGTGTTATGTGTTTTGTTTTGAGATACTATCCAATCAATCAAAGGGGATAATATTCAACAGATACAATAAAAAAGAGGGAGAGGATCCCTTTTTGTTTTAGAAAGGGAAGGGAATAAGTACAATGAGATTCAAGATGAAAATCAAATAAAAACAAACGAACCAAAACAAACAATTCAGTAATCCCACAAAAAATAATAATAGAAATAGACTAGTTCTATTATTTTGTATTGTTTTGGCGGCATGGCCGAGTGGTAAGGCGGGGGACTGCAAATCCTTTTTCCCCAGTTCAAATCCGGGTGTCGCCTGATCAAAAAATACTTTGACTCCCTTATCCTGCTCTGATGCTAGAAATCGATGAAATCTTGCCCCACATCGCCAAACGGAGACAAAGGCCCGGGCCTGCTGTGTTGATACTTGATTTTAAGATAAGGATTCGTATCGTAGGTTCCATCAAGGGGAACTTGAATTTCTTGTTTCTAGGATTCACAAGATATATATGGAAAAGACTGCCAAACCTTCCTAATTACCTTACTACCCCACTACACTGGGGTAGTGTCTACTGAACTGAGTCTTAAATTAGGTTGGCTAAGCTGACGGGGAATCCATTTAAGAGTTGTGGAAAGGACTGAAGATACTTTGTATCCAGCGGACTCACGAGAGTCTCTGAGAGGGGAGCGCTCAAGCAATCTTTTTGATAACCTCTCACAAAGAATAAAATAAGGTGTCTTTAGATTCTTTCACATAAAGACAGTAAAGTAAGGCTTAGATGAAAAAGGAAATAGAGGTATGTGATAGATAGTTATCTATTTTGATAGTCAATTTTTATATATTTTGCTTTTTTTTTTTTGAAAGACAACAAAATAAAAATAGGTCTTACTATTCCCTCCCGTATGTTCCATTAATAACATTTCTTTAATACTTTCAACTATGTATCGTACCGTACTTACTTTTGCTTACTACTTCCCGATTCTACCAGGAACTATATACCTATAATAGAAAAGAAATAAATATATATATATAGTAATATAGTATTTTTTTGCGAGTGGATTAATTGGATTGGTTCATCAATAGCATTAGGTCAGAATCGATTTTTGACTCTGCACCATTGATTCCACTATGATTAGTGATCAATAATAGAATAATTCCTTCATATTCATAGAGATCGAGATCGGGGGCATAATGCATATGGATATTGTAAGTCTTGCTTGGGCTGCTTTAATGGTAGTCTTTACATTTTCCCTTTCACTCGTAGTATGGGGAAGAAGTGGACTCTAGGGTACTGTTGAGTAATCAAACTGGATTAATTGGTTAATAGATCGTTTTACGAAATGTTTTCAAATTCAAAAAAGAAACGTCTCCGTTTCGAAATTCTACTGTAATAGAGTAATGTATGAATATTAAAATACAATAATATATGAATAATAAGCTTTCGACCAAACAATTAATGATTCCCGTAGTTGTATTTCAAAATTCAAAAGGGATGCCCAGGATGGGGAAATTTTTCCAACTGAATTCCTCCTAAATATTCGATTTAGACGAACCGGCTCTTACCAGAATTATTTATGGCTATTACAATGAGAAACAACCAATCCCTATTTTTTCTTCATTTATTTCCCCCCTCTTCTTCACCGTTCAAAAAGAAAATCGTTCTGCTATTACATCGATGTTTAAGCATGAAAAATCAGTGGGGTCTGCTCTTCCCTTTCCAAATCTAACTAAGTCATTGATTGATCCATTAACAGGCGATCCACGGAGTTTTCTGGTGACTTGAATGCTAAAAAAAAAAAAAAAAAAGATTTCTTGGTTTTGTTTTATTTTATAGAATATATGATCATAATATGTTTCCTCCATCGATTCTTTCGATCGATCCCGAGATCCAATTCACTCCTATTGAAAATAATACGAAACCCCCGAATTAGATAGAATGGAAAAAGAAAAGTTGACCTTCAATTATTTCGGATTGATCTAAATCCATACAAATGGATATGGCGAATAAATAAAATCGGGGTGCTATTTACATGTAAATAGACTATATCTACATACATATTGTAGATTGATCTACATCAAGTCTACATATGTTACAACTTTCTACACTAATAGATAGTGTGGTAGAAGGGTTCATATAGTTCTTTCTACCAGACTATCTATTCTAACTGCTGATTCCAGCCCACTCATTTTATTTAAGACTTGGGATTTGACTCCCTTTCATTTCTTCAATCATTGATAAGAACTGATAAGTCAAGTTTCATTCAAATTAATCATTTTGACTGACTGTTTTTACGTAGATGATAAGTAAAAAGGCAGTCGGAACTAGAATGAACAGTGCAGTAGCAATAAATGCGAGAATATTTACTTCCATATAATCTCATTGTTTTTTTTTTTTTTTTTTTTTTTGCTTCGCAATAACTCGGGATCTAATCCCATAGAGATGATCAATTTTACTCCTAGAAATTCAATGGCATGAATTGCATCTTAATGATACTGAATCGGATCAATATTATGAATAACAATATCTGATCTATTAAATCGATTCATCGTCGCGAATTGAATAGTATAACATAGGAAGATCTTTTATCCATACCGAATCAAAATGGGAATTCTTCGTTGGATCAAGAATCCCATTGAATTTATCGTCCTTTTCTACTCTTTTTTTTTTTATAATAAATTTCATTGATCAAGAGCAGTCGAAGAAAATCTTGAATATGGCGAGACCGCAGCTTGTGACAATCTGCACATGCCTCTCCCCTATCAATCGGTACTAGTTGAAGTAATTGAAATTCCCGTATTTGTACGAAGAAATAAAGATCCTCCCTCGGGAATTAGATCTTGTCTTTCTCAGGTAAAAGGAAAAGACGAATTGCTGGATTCATTGGATGTTAGTTCGGGACTGACGGGGCTCGAACCCGCAGCTTCCGCCTTGACAGGGCGGTGCTCTGACCAATTGAACTACAATCCCTGGTAGGTGTACGGCATTCTTATTCTTAGAATTTCATTCGAAACACTCCATTTAGAATCGCCATGTTGTAACATGGACATGAATAATATACGGAATTATATCCATATGAATATGGACTATATTCATTTTTCAACGAAAAGGGGACTTTTTTTTTTTACTTCTTTGCATAAACTCCTGATACTTACATATTAGGAATCTAGATTGTTAGAAAGATCAGAGCATGTAGGAACAAATGAATAAAAATAGAGCATAAAATCAACTTTTGATTCATTTTTATTCAATTAGCATTTATGGAGGACAGATTGGTTATATCATCCTCATAGAGTGGCGAATTATTGGGCCGAGCTGGATTTGAACCAGCGTAGACATATCGCCAACGAATTTACAGTCCGTCCCCATTAACCGCTCGGGCATCGACCCAGGAAGAATCAACTCTAGACTTATTTTATTGATAATCCACGATCAACTTACTTTCGTAGTACCCTACCCCCAGGGGAATTCGAATCCCCGCTGCCTCCTTGAAAGAGAGATGTCCTAAACCACTAGACGATAGGGGCACACCTGCCCAATCGCCAGGATACTATCATCATAGTATGAATAGTTTTTTGGAATTGTCAATATAATGTCATTTGATGACTAGATCCGACAAATCTTTTTTCTTTCATGATTTCATCAAATTTTTAGAGTAAAGGGTTCGGGAATGAACCATCCAATCATATATATAACGAAGGATAGAATTCTTCCGTTCAGAGTACGAGTTGAATCCCTTCATCATTTGATGAAATTTATTGGATCTATGTAGAATTGATACATGCAGCAATTAAGTGAATCTCGTTCTGATGGTTTAGTAAAAGCAAATAAAGCAAGTAGAATCAACTTTGAAACAATTCACTGCGTTGTATTGATATTGATCAAATATCAATAATAATTTTGATTAGACTTCCCGGGTAAATCAAATGCATTTCATTGTTCCTCAATGAGCTTCTACGCATACATGTATATATGTACATATAGTACATATATAGGTACATGCAGTAAACTCATAATGGATAATCCATTTTTTGAATGAAATGGGCCCTTTTAACTCAGTGGTAGAGTAACGCCATGGTAAGGCGTAAGTCATCGGTTCAAATCCGATAAGGGGCTTTTCCATGAAATTCAAGTCTTAATCCTCATTTTTTAGTGTAGAGCAGATATATTCTTTTTTTGTAAGAAAAAGAAAGGGTAATCACTTGTATAATAACTTATAGTTAGAAAGTTGAACATTTGTTCATTATATTAATAAGTAATTGTACTTATTTATTGGGTAGTCTACCCTGCCGTGACATATTAGTACTCTCCATGTTTTATTATTCATATTTTTTGGTCTTGGACATATATATTTTCGATACCCAATCCCAATTATGAATCGATAAATCAAACTATTCCTACTTCTTATATTGTTCCAACCAACTCCACCATAAAAATAATAAATCAAGAAAAAAGTAAGTGGACCTGACCCATTGAATCATAGCTGTATCAGTTATTCTGATATTCAAATTCGATATAGATGAAATTTGAGAAGCGGACCTTTGTTTTATTTCCTTGGCTTAGACCACACAAGAATTTGTCGATATTTCCGATGGAATCTTCTTATTACTGGACGCTCCGCTCCGTAGGAATAAATCGCTATTCCTTTCCGACACAGAGAAAG